GGAATTGAACCCTAAAATAACTAATTTGCAATCAGCATATTCAACCATGAATAACAATGTTCTAATTATGACAAGCGTGAATCGAACACGCATAATAGCATTGGAAGTGCCAGGGTTTGCCAGTTAACCTATTGTCACATATATAAATATATACTTTGAATAAAGATATATTTTTCCTCTTCCTTATTTATATTAAATAAGAAAAGATACATATATTAACCACAGCGGGAATCGAACCCGCATAAATACTGTGAAGTAGTAGTATCATACCATTAGATCATGTAGTCTATAAATATCGTATTGAGGAATCGAACCCCACACCTTCCGATTACAAAACGGACGCTATGCCTGGTTAGCTTATACGACGAATTAAAATATAAAAATTAGTAGGTAGGGTATATATATGCCTAAGGTAGGAATCGAACCTACATTAGATGCATATGAGGCATCTGTTCTAACCATTGAACTACCTAAGCATGGATAACCACTGAGAATTGAACTCAGATATATTGCGCCACATACAATTGTTCTACCTTTGAACTATAGCTATCTTGAGGTTGAGGAGGGACTGAATCGAACAGTCGCAGCGCTACGGCACTAAAGTTACAATTTAGGTCTAATTACCAACATTAGAACCTCCCCCTAATTATCCTAAATCTTATTTAATACCCAGACGGTAATCCGGGTATCTCCCCTATGTTTATCATAGGATATTTAGTATACTTACTACGGTTAGTAGGAGTCGAACCTACACGATATTAATCCGAACATTTTAAGTGTTCTATGTCTACCATTTCATCATAACCGCTTACCTTTATACTTAATCTACAATACTAACTTATACAGTTACCATATTAAATCTTAAGTTTTAAATTTAAATTTTAGTCTAGTAAGAATCGAACTTACATCTATCGATTATCAATCGATCTCTCTACCATTGAGATATAGACTAATATCTACTAAAATATATATTCCCAAAATAAGGTATATATATTTAGTAGTTTATAAATACCTATCAAATAGATAAATATGCCTTTCAGGTATATCAACCCCCCCTTAAAAGGGGGGTTAATATTATAAAACAATAAATAGCTGCCCTTTAGGCAGGTATCTATTGTATATTAGATAAAATGAATAAATGATAAAATATAAATCCCGATCAGGTTCCCCTAACCGAACCGTATTTCAACTTACAGCAGGTCCTTTATCAATTAACCTCATATAAAGTAGATATCCCCAAGGGGATATTAAATCAAGAGGAAAATAAAAATTTCTTGCTGTTGATGAGTGGTTAGTACGAAGTAGCAAAAAATTTCACCGCGACACTCTAGTTCGCGATTACTAGCAATTCCTCCTTTATGTAACCGAATTTCAGATTACAATCCATAAAAGAAAACTATGTCATATTCTTATCATTTAAATAAGTATATTTAAAAATATAAAAGATATACTATAATTGTAAATAATATTGTAACACGTCTATAGCCCATCTCATTAGGGTCATCATGATTAGTCTTCAACCTCTACTTCCTATTATCGTAAAATAATAAATATCTCTATGTAAGAGAAAGGGTTACGTTCATTTAATAACTTAATATAATACCTCACGGCATGAACTGACGACAACGATGTAACGCCGGTTAATAATTCAAGAGATGGTAAGGTTTGAGGGGGATCATCCAATTAAATGACATGTTCCACTGCTAGGGACTACAACCGTCTAATGTCTTGTATTTCACCCTTGCGAGCGTACTAGTCAGGCGGAGTACTATTGATTTTCACTTTTCTAATATTGTACTCATAGTTTACTGCTACGACTAAATGGGTATCGAATCCATGTCGCTACCGTAGCCTTCATCTCACAACGTCAATAAATCTAAGTAATCTCTTTGTAGTCATAATGTTTTCGAAGAATTTTATCTCTATAACTTTATTTCTTATTACCCTTAATTTATTCTATAAATACATCATTTATAAATCTTATAGATTTTATGATTTCTTTACGTTCTACAGATACTTTAAGCCATTTTGAACAATGCTAGCCCTCCATGTCTAACCGCAGCTGCTGGCACATGTTTTAGTTAGGACTCTTTCGTAATGTATATCATTATTATAATTACTTAGAAGTTTATAGTATATACCTATGTTTTAATTATTATATATATTTTATACCACCGAAGTGATATAAAAATTATATATATAAAGTTAACAAAAGTTAACTTTATATAAAATTCCTTCTCGTAGATAGCTTGATCAGTCGTGAGACCATTGTCAAAGATTCCCCACTGCTGCTCTTAATAAGAGTTGATATATATCAATGTGGCCGTTGAGACGATAATCGCCGGCTCCAGTTCGATGGCTAGATTTCTCTAATACCTACATCTGAATAAGATATACCTTTTAGAGGTATATTCTTATATCACTCACCTTAACGCATATATATATATTTTCGAAAAAATATATATTTATACTTGCATGTGTTATGCTTCTACATAGCATTTGATCTGAACCAACATCATGTTCTCAAATATTTTTTATTTAAATTGAATTACTCAGAATTGAACTGAGATACATCCATTATGAGTGGACTGCTCTACCATTGAGCTATAATTCATTTTCTTTAAAAATGGATACCCCACTTTTAGTGGGCTATTCATTATATTAAATGATGAATCACCGAGCTCTGCTCGGTCATAAATATTGTGCAGTAGACAGATTCGAACTATCATGATAAAGTCATGAGCTTTATATGTTACCATTACATTATACTGCTTACCTATGGCATAGTAAGAATCGAACTTACATTTTATCATCCGTAATAATATACACTAACCATTGTGTTATATGCCAACGGATAGCCAGCGAATCGAACGCTGAGAGCACTTAGGCTGCTACGTAGCAAGTAGGGCGGCTTACCAATGCCTAGCTATCCTTCGCATCGCATCAGACTCGAACTGACATCTCTTATAGTGACATTATAAGGCTTTACCATTAAGCTACCAATGCTCTGAGTCGATATGATTTGAACATATATACTCCTAGCTCAAACCTAGGTGACTTGCCAATTAGTCTACGACTCATTTTATTTATTCTTATAAATAACTTATTATTAATCATAATACACCTTTGGTGTATTATCATTGATCTTACCTATATATCCTATATTATATATAATATATATATATATATCTCATATAAAATTATTATTATATAAATAATATATATGAACCCTTTTATATAGGTTCATATTCTATAATAAATACCCTACCCTAAAAAGAGGGGTATACCGAACCTTTGGTTAGGCAGAAAATGAATAAATAAATAAATTTATATCAATAGTAATTATCGATATTTAAAACCTTTGGTTTAGTATTTATGATCCTCATCAATAAACAATTATGTATATAAATAATCATAAAACATCTAATACATGTAAGTATAAAACAGTAGTTTCTGCAAATACATGTGAAACATTAGTGAAATCATAATTATAAACTCTTCAAGTACAAACACCTAACATTATAGCTAACATTATCATGTGTATACCATGTAAACCAGTTAATGAGAAGAAAGTTGAACCATAAACTCCATCAGATATAGTAAATGGTGCAAATATGTACTCTAATCCTTGTAATATAACAAATAAAACAATTAAGAAAGTAGTAAATATGAAACCATATAAAGTATCTTTTCTATTACCATTAATTAAAGCATGGTGTCCCATTGTTATAGTAACTCCAGAAGCTAATAATATAATAGTATTTAATAAAGGTAACTCACTAGGTGATATAGGCTCTATACCAGCAGGAGGTCAAGCCATACCTATTTCCATAGTAGGGTTTAAAGAAGAGTGTAAATATGCTCAGAATAAAGAAGCAAATATTAATATTTCACTTAATACAAATAAGTAGAAACCTTGAGTTATACCAGCTTTAACAGCTTTAGTGTGATCTCCTAAATAAGTACTTTCAGCAACAACATCTTTAAATCATAATGTCATAGAGTATAAAACATTAAATAAAGCTAATAATATATAAGTGTTATTACTTATATATCCATGAGCTGTTAAACCTATAGATAAAGCTAAATTCATTAAACAGAATGAAGTGAATAATGGTCATGGTGAAGGACCAACTAAATGGAAAGGGTGTAATTGTATATAACCTCTTACAGAATTAGTCATTTTAATTAATTAATTTAAATATTCTTTTATAAAATTTATTTAATAATGAGTTAGATTGGAATCGAACCAATATGGATTGCTTAAAAGGCAATAGTCTTAACCATTAGACGACTAACTCTTTTGCCTTCGGAAAGAATTGAACTTTCATCAGTCGCGCTTCAAGCGAACGCTCTACCATTTAAGCTACAAAGGCTTATCAAATATTAATCATTAGTAAATATACTATCCTTATCTAAAGGGTTATATTTAATCTAAGATTTATGCCCATAATTACTGTGGACTTTATATTTTGATATTGTTATTCAAGAGCAAGTAGAATCGAACTACTATAACATGTGTTGAAGACACGGACTTTACCATTAAGCTATACTCTTATTTTCTGAAATTTTCAGATCATTAGGCTATATAGGATTCGAACCTATGGCTCAGCTGTGTAAAAACTGCGATTTCACCCCTAATCGAATAGCCTCTTCTATTTATTACTTGTCTGCCTTTTGGACAGGTAAGTATTTCTGTTAAAGATAGGTATACTTTATTTTTATTTATCTTTCCTATAATAAAATGAATAGTCCACCGAAGATGGTGTATACTTTTTATTTAAAAATGAATAGCCGCCCAAAGGGCGGGTATCCATTTTCTTTGAAAATGAATAGCCGAGCAGAGCTCGGGTATCCATTTTCCATAAAGGGAAAATGAATATATATATATATATTATTAACTATTTATATTCTTCCCACCTTAAAGGTGGGCATATATAAAACTTAAAGTTAAATAAAAATATACTTAAGAAAGGATATATAATTCTTTTCTAAAGTAAGTTAATAATAAAGTAATGCTAATTTTTATAGGATATAGATTAAATAAATATTTGTGCATCTATTAAATAGATTAATGCAGGTATAAATAAAGCTAAAGCGAATAATAAAGGTAAGAATATAACTCAACACATATTAATTAATTTATCATATCTAACTCTAGGTAATGTAGCTCTAACTCAAATATAAGTAAAGGCAAATATACAAGCTTTAATACCTAAAATTACACCAGTACCTCCACCAAAGAATAAAATAGAAGTTAAAGTAGATAAGAATAAAATAGAAGCATACTCAGATAAGAAGAATAAAACAAAAATAGAAGAAGAGTATTCTGTCATATGACCTGAAACTAACTCAGATTCAGCTTCAACATTATCAAAAGGAGGTCTAGCACATTCAGCAACACAACCTATAAATCAAATTATAGATATAGGTAATAAAGGTATAAATATTCATATAGATTGTTGTAATTCAACATATCTAGATAAATTCATAGTACCTGCTAATAATATACATAATAAAACAATAGTAGTTAAAACTAATTCATAACTAATTAATTGAGCAGTAGAACGTATAGAACCTAATAAAGAATATTTACTATTAGCTGATCAACCAGCTAATAAAGTACCAAATACACCTACACTACTTATAGCTAAAGTTAATATAAATCCATAATTATGATCAGATATAGTAATACCAGGACCAAAAGGTATAACTGCTCAACATAATAAAGCTGAGATTAAAGAGATTATAGGACTTATAAATAATATTAATCTATCTGCATGAGTAGGTACAACTATTTCTTTTAATAATAATTTAGCTGCATCAGCAATAGCCATTAAAATACCATAATAACCTACTGCATTAGGACCTACTCTACGTTGCATATAACCTAAAGTTTTACGTTCAGCTACAGTTAAAAATGCTACAGCTAATAATATAGATAAAAATAATATTAATAATTCTGCAAAGTTTAACATTATTTAGTAATAGCTATTGCCCCTATAACAGATAAGATTAAGATTAAACCTGTAACTAATAATAATATAGCATATTCAGTATACATCTGATTTCCTACTACTACTAATTCATTTCATACATCTTCTATTTCTATAATAATACCATAAGTTTCATAAGATAAATCTAATGGTATTAAACTTATTGATAATAAAGTTATTACTAAAGGAGATATTTTACCTTGTGGAGTATAATCTATTTTTAATAATGATAATATAAATAAGAATAATATTGCTATTGCTCCTACATATATTAATATATATAATATACCCATTAATACAAATCCTTGACTATATAAACATATAGCTGTACTTATAAATAATATTATTAATCATAATATACTTTGTACAGGTGATAATAATCCTATAGCTAATAAACTTGATAAACCACTAATTAAATTCATTTTTTTAATTATTTAATTTTATTTTAACTATTTAACTTCCTTGAAAGGTCATATATATCTTATATAGATATACCATACTTTTTATATGACATATATAAAATAGTTTAAGATTATTTACATATAAACGTTTAAATTTGGAATTGAACCAAAATCGATGTATTAACAGTACACTGCTTTACCATTAAGCTATATAAACTTATACTATACTTAAATATCCCTTTTAAGTATATATACTTACCTATATATAAAATCTAATATTTTATATATAAATACCCGAAGCTATACTACGGAATTTACATCCTTAAAGATGTAAATTATTATTAAATATATTACCACCCAAAGGATGGTAAATCTCTTTTCTTTTAAAATGAATAGCCGCCCCAAGGGCGGGTATCCATTTCCCCTAAAGGAAAAATGAATATATATATATATAAATATTTATATATAAAGATTAAATAAAACTTATTCAGCTTCAGATAATCATTCTACAAAATCAGCGATAGGAACACACTCAACTTTAATAGGCATTAAAGCATGGTTAACTCCACATAACTCACTACATTGACCATAATAAACTCCAGTTCTTTGTATTAAAGCACTAACTTGGTTTAAACGACCAGGAGTAGCATCTATTTTAATACCTAATGAAGGAACAGTAAATGAGTGTAAAACATCATTAGCAGTAACAATAAATCTAACATGAGTATCAACAGGAACAACAATAGAAGTATCAGTATCTAATAATCTTAATTGACCTTCTTCTAACATGTCATCAGGGATGATATATGACTCAAATTCAATAGTTTCACCAGTTTCTGAAACAAAATCTGAGTACTCATATTTTCAATATCATTGTAAACCAACTACTTTAATAGTCATAGCAGGTGTTAAAACTTCATCACATAAGTATAATAATATAAAACTAGGGAATGCTATTAATAATAATATAACAGCAGGGAATATAGTTCATATTATTTCTAATGTTTGTCCATGTCTTAAGTATTTATATGCAAATTTGTTATCTTTAAAATCTTTAATTATAACATATAATATATATGAAACTAAACCTAATATTAAAGCTAAATAGAACATTATATGATCATATAACTCATGTATACCTTCTTGGTTAGGAGTAGCTGCATCTTGTAAACGAACACCTCATGGTGTAGGTACATCTAATCAAATCATTCTCATTTTTTTTAATAAATAAAATATAATTATTATAAATACAAATAAAATTATGGAATCAATCGGAATTGAACCGATATTGTTCGCATGCAAAGCGAAAGATTTACCAATTAATCTATGATCCCTTTATATATATTGTAGGTATATGAATAACAATAAAAACACTTAAAGTGTATTTATTATAATAATTAGTTATATATATATATAAATATACAATTACTATTACATATTAGTCTAATATGTTTAATCTTATCTGAAGGGCTTAATATTTGAGATGCTTTCAATATTTATCCGCAACCTTCTTAGCTAAAATGTACTATATAAATAATACAAAAAACCATTGGAAAGCACCTCACTATCCTTTCGTACACTTGAGGCAACAGATAAGAAATTCCCATAGATGATAAAATCATTACTGACTCACGTCGTAATTAACCCATCTCAAGTAACTCCTTAGAGGACGAACAGTCCTACCCTACCTAGTTGCTGCGACCAGGAGGACGAGTCTAGACGACATCGAGGTGGCAAACACCGCTGACGATATCAACTCTCACGCGGTATTACCCTGTTATCCCTAGCGTAACTTTAATCCGTTATCGACATCCATATCAATTGATTATGCCTGTTCACTATACTCTACGTATGTACTAATTCCACTTGTTAGTGTTATTATCATCGCACAATTATGTTATTATCCTTGCATATAATTTAATACCCCTAAAAGGGGTATTCTTCTCTATTTACCATATAGTTCTATTGTACGTAATTTACTATTATATAATAAATTTAATATAATAATGATATAAAAATATATAAAAATATAAATATATTTATTATTAGACACATCAGATGCTTTCGCTGATGTCGACGCCCCATCGAAACTAACTTCTTTTCTCTGTCTTCAGGATATATTTACGATGTAAATATAAGTATAAATTAGATTCTAGAATTATATATATAGGTATCTCATTTTATTTAAAACTCAATATAAATCTTTAAAAAAGAAATATAAAGTACATAAATTTAACCTAATCTACTGAAATAAATAATATTTAAATCAAAAAAAAGATATAGTAAAGCTGCATAGGGTCTTTTTGTCAACCTACGGGTACACGGCATCTTCACCGCGAGTGCTATTTCACTGAGTCTACTATGGATACAGTTGTCGCATCGTGTAATCATTCATGCAGGACACCAATTATGCGTCAATGAATTTCGCTACCTTCGGATCCTCACAATAAGACCGCCGTTAACATGCCTTTTATAATTTAACCATATAGCAAAATTATTTATTAAGCATACACCGGGCAGATATCACTTACTATACTTACTATTACTAGTATGCAGTAAGCTGTGTTTTTGGTAAACAGTCGCACGACTAAAAGCTTTGTGCTAATTTGCCGAGTTCATTCATAGTAGTTATCTCATTCTCCTTTATCATACCTGTGTCGGTCTACAGTACGGTTCTTCCTTCTTTTCTTGTTCTATCACCCATCAATTATATATTTCTATACTTCTCTTAGGGACCGTTCATTTATAGTAAAACCTTATGAATTAGGAGGGTAATCTTATATTACCTATCGTTACTCAAGCCAGCAATCTCTTTATAATTTTTCATTATATATTCTGCTACCATATATATATATTTAATATATATATATCTATTATTCTGTTATATATTTAGACCCGTATATTTTCTCTATATATAAGAAATATCTAAAAAGATATATATCATATCAGTGCATTGTTACATGTCCATTAACAGATGATTATTGTCAAACCCGCTGACTGATTGTCTATCATTTATGATATAGATTTAGTTCACTTAATATATATAAGGGACATACATTAAATAGTCTAGGTTGTTTCCTTTTCGACCTACTACCTTATCGCAATAAGTCTGACTCTTTATTATACGATATACTGATTCCGAGTTTTAAATATTTTGATAAAGTTATATTCTAACCCCCCAAAGTTATTTAAGTGCTGTACCAGTTTATGATTTAATAAAGGCTATACTAAAATATATTTCGCAGAAAACCAGCTATCGGCAAACCAGATTTGTCTGTCACAACTACACACATCTCTTTAGAGAATATTGCTACATCCACCTATTCAGCCATATAAATGATATTTTTATATCATAAATACACTTGGACATGTGTAGATCGTTTGCTTTCGGGCCTATATACATTAATTATAGATTGATTAAACTCAATTTATTTATAAATTACTTCACTAATATATATAACTCACTGGCCCATTATACAAGAGGTACGTTATACTATAACTGCTCTCTATTATTCTATTTACTCCTTTTCCCTTACGGTACTTTTAGTTTAATATTTATTCCTTGTCTTAGTAGTTGATACTACTTTATTCTCACCTCTTGGTGATACTTTTAGACTACAATATTTTCACTCACCGTTACTTATATTGCCCCTGTTGGTTACTTTCAAGTTACTCAGATGTTTCATTCCACTTGATTTCTCTTTACTCATTTTCATGATATGATTGGCTCTCACCTTTTTATCACTTTTAAATATTAACTTTAGATCCTTAAAATAATATTTATTTCATATACCTTTTTTCAATATATCACCTATATATATTCTTATATATTACTCTTAAAGGTATCTTTTTTATTTTAAAATGAATAAACCACTGAAGGTTGGGTATCCTTTTACCCTAAAGGAAAAATGAATATATGTTTTTCTTTTAATAAATATTTGCTTATCTTTTGAGTGATAATATAAAAATTATTATAAGAATAATATAATTAAATTAATTAATAATATAACAGGTATATGTATTAATAATCTACTTATACCAGTACTACCTAATACTTTAAGTAAACCATTATCAGTATATACATTTAAGTAACCACCAAATTTTAATACTGGTCTTATTATTAAGTTATTTAATAATTGATCGTAATAAATACGTTGGTTAAAGTAATTATATATACTTGATTTATTAATTTTATAAATAAATTCGTATGTATATATTAATAATAATGATAATGAAATACCTAATATCATAGGTAATCATTTAAATAATGTAGGTATTGTAAATTCTGTTTCTATAAATGTATTAGTATGAGGTAATCCTAAATTTAAATGGAAAACTACATTATCTCTATAATAACCTAAGAATATACTATATAATGCTAATACTGTCATAGGTATAATCATATGATTACTTTCATGTACAAAACTATAAGTATATTTATTACCTCTTGGATTATTATAGAAAGTTAAATATAATACTCTTAAAGAATATATAGCTGTTAATGTAGCTGATGCTGTTGCTATATAATACATTATATAACCACTAACAGTATAAGTACCATATAATGATTCTATTATAATATCTTTTGAATAATAACCTGTTAAACCTGGTATAGCCATTAAAGATAATGAAGCTATTACCATAGATGTATAACTATAAGGTAAATATTCTATTAAACCTCCATATTTACGCATATCTTGTGTTTCAGACATATAACTGTGTATTATAGAACCTGCTGACATAAATAATAAAGCTTTAAAGAAAGCATGACAATATAAGTGATATATTGCTAAATCATAAGCACTAGAACCTATAGCTAACATCATCATAGCTAATTGACTCATTGTAGATAAAGCTATAACTCTTTTTATATCATTAGTTACTACTGCTATTAAACCACTTATTAATGTAGTAAATCCACCTAATCATAATATTACTAATAATATAGAAGGTGTATATTCTAATATATAAGAAGATCTTACTAATACAAATACTCCACTACAAACCATTGTTGCAGCGTGTAATAAAGCACTTACAGGTGTTGGACCTTCCATAGCTGATAATAATCAACCATGTAAACCTAATTGTGCTGATTTAGCTGTTGCTGCTACTAATAACATTATAGCCATTAAATTTAATATTAATGTATCTGTATGTGGTGTTAATAATTCTATAGTATCAAAATCTACTGCATGGAATAATGATAACATAGTACCTATACATATTACAAATAATGTATCTCCCATACGGTTTAATAATATTGCTGATAAAGCTGATTTCATTGCAGCTATACGTGTATTTCAGAATGATATTAATAAGTAAGATATAACTCCTACAAATTCTCATCCTATAAACATCATAACATAGTTATCACTAACTACTAAAACTGTCATAAATATAGCAAATACACTAAGTATTATATAGAAACGATTACGATTAGGATCATATCTCATATAATCTATAGCATAAAATAATACAGCTAAAGTTACTATTCCTACTGGTACCATAACTACCATAGATAATGAATCTAATAATAAACCATAATTTATTTGAATATCTCCTAAAGAGATTCATGTACCTAAGTTTATATAAACTGTTTCTTCATAAATATAAGTTAATCAATTAAACATTTATTTATAAAATACTTGTTACTTTCCCTCTTAATCTATAGTAAGATACTAATAAGCTTAAACCTATTGCTGATTCAGCTCCTGCTAATATTATTATAAATAATGCAAATATTGTACCTTCTATATCATTAAATATACTTCCTACATATATTATTTTTACAGTAACAGTTAATAATAATATTTCTATTGCTATTAATAATGTTATTATATTATTTTGACTTACATAAAATGTAAGTAATGTTGTTATCATTGCTAACATTTTTTTTTTATTTTAATTTTATTTGTACCTCTTATTATTTTAATAATATTAATTTTTATATCTTAAAAAAATGAATAATCGAGCAAAGTTTGGATATATTTTAGGGAAAATGAAAAGCCACCGAAGGTGGGGTATCTATTTTATAAAGGAGAAAATGAATAGCCGAGCAGAGCTCGGGTATCCATTTTTCATAAAAATGAATATATATAATAAAAGAGAATATAATTATATTCCTTGAATCATGGAATCTGGGTATTAATATAATTTATTAATTAAAGGTTTAGCTGAAGAAGTATAACGTCTTTCTAAGTTTAAAGCACCTAAATTTATTTCATAAACAAAAGCAATAACTAAAGATAATAAGAAAATAACTAAAATAGTTAAACCATAAATACCATTAGTATAAGCACTAACAACATAAGGTAAAATAGAAGAAATTTCTAAATCAAAAGGTAAGAATAAAATAGCAACTAAAATGAAAGCAACACTAAATGCAGATCTAGATTGTTGATATGAAGTAAATCCACATTCAAAAGGTCCATCTTTTTCTATATATGAGTTTTCAGTTGAAATTAAATAATTTAATATAATTAATACACAAGCTACAATAGGAGCTAAATATAAATAGAATGTAAACATTTTATATTGTTATTAAATATAACCCCTCTGATATTGATGGTAAGAAAATAAAGAAACTTAATAATAATATTGTAGCAGTAGCTAAAGTATAAGCTAATGAAGGGTTAATATTATTAACATTAATATTTTCTTTAATAGTTCTACTATTAATTAATATTTTAATTATATTTGCATAATAATATGTAGCTATAACACTACATACAACTAATAAACATGTTTCAAATACATAATTATCTTGTAATGCACCTGATAATATATATAATTTAGCATAAAATCCTGGTAAAGGTGGTATACCTATTAAAGAGAATAATGCTAATATTAAACAAATAGCTAATGATAAATTAGGTAATTTTAATTGATGTATATATATTAATGGAGATCATGTAGATATAGGTGTATTAATATATTGACTAGCTGCTAATATACCTAAGAATAATATAATATGAGTTAAAACATATTGTATTATATAGATATAGAAAGAAATATCAAATGATATTATAGATAATAAAATATAACCAAAATTTAATAAACCACTATAAGCTAATATAGTTTTTAAATTAACTTGGAATAATGGTTTATATGCAGCTATTAATAATGATAAATAGAATGAAATTATTAATATATGATGGTTAAATAAATTAGCATTAGCAAATATTCAAGAAGCTATAGATATTTTAGCAACAACACTTATATAAGCAGTTATATAAGTAGGAGCATAATTATATACTGCAATACTTCAACGATGTAAAGGAGCCATACCCATTTTAAATAATAAAGCTATTAATAAAATATCAAAATAATCAAAAGCATTACTATATGAATAGAATATAGCTATATCTGATAAATTAGTTGAACCTGTTAAAGCATATATGAAATAAGTAGCTAATAAAATTATAGCAGAAGCAACTCCTCCCATTAAGAAGTATAATAATGAAGCTCTTGAAGCATTATAAGATCTATTATGTAAACCTGTTAATAAATATAATGAATAACTTTGTAATTCTACTATTATGTATAAAGCTAATAAATCATTTACTAATGGGAATAATAATAAACCTATTATATTACTAATTAATATTAATATATAAAAAGGTGATTTTAAATCATATTTATTTACTGATGTATTATATATTAATAAAGCTATTACTAATAATAATATTAATATAATTAAAGGTAAATTATATGATGTAAAATTAAATCAACCATTAAATATTGTTACTCCAGGTGTTAAACCTATAACATCTATAGATGTTATTAATAATATTAATGTAAATACAATACTTATTGTACCTAATCTATTAATTATTATTGAATGTCCTTCTATAGGACTTATGCTACCCTCTACTTTAGGATAACTTACAAAAGTTGAAAATACTAAAAATATTAAAAATGATGTAAATAGCATCTCCTATTTATTTAAAAAATGGTTAAATACTTACCTTATTATATATTTATATATCAAATATTTGATCTTATATATTGGTAGTTTGGAATTTTAAAATGAATAAATTATGACCCCTCAAAGAGGGGTCATGATTCATCCCCCCTTAGGGGGGGGATAAATTCCTAATCTTTATTAGAGTATAGGAATACTCACTGGCAATCAGTGAGCATTTAAATAGATAATATTATCTATACTTTTAGTATAGATATCAATAAATAACTATATATAATAAATAGTTAATTTCCGGCCCTTTTACAAAAGCTGGGGATTATTGATGTATATGAGATATATACTTATCTTTTTTAAGATAGTATATCTCCAATAAAGTTAAATACATTATTGATCTGATGGTGATGTTAATACAGGTAATTCACTGAATGTGTGATACTCTGCAGGTCTAGTTAAGATTAATTCTAAATCAGAATCTCTTACATCTCTAGTTAAGTTAGACTCAACAAAATCTGGAGTAACTTGGATTTCTGCTTCTTCGTTTTCTCCATTTTCTAATTGAATTTGAACACTTTTTAATCCTACTAATACTGATATTATAGATATCATTGAACCTATACTACTTATATAGTTTCAACCTATAAATGCATCAGGATATTGAGGTATACGACGTGGCATACCATTTAAACCTAAGAAGTGCATTGGTAAGAATATTACATTAACTGATATGAATAATAATCAGAAGTGTATTTCTGCTCAAACTTTATTATATCTTAATCCAAACATTGATGGACCTCAATAGTAGTAACCTCCTACTAAACTAAATAAAGCTCCCATTGATAATACATAGTGGAAGTGACCAACTACATAATAAGTATCATGGAATGCAACATCTATTGATGCATTAGATAACATAACTCCTGTTAATCCTCCTATAGTGAATAAGAATAAGAATCCTAAAGCAAATAACATAGGTACTGCTAATCTTACTTCTCCTCCATAAATAGTTGCTAATCATGAGAATATTTTAATACCTGTAGGTACTGCAATAACCATAGTAGCAGATGTGAAGTAAGCTCTTGAATCAATATCTAATCCTACTACATACATGTGGTGACTTCATACTAAGAAACCTAATAAACCAATAGATCCCATAGCATATAACATACCTATTTCTCCAAATATAGGTTTTTTACTATATGTAGAAACAATATGTGATATTATTCCAAATCCAGGTATAATTATAATGTATACCTCTGGGTGTCCAAAGAATCAGAATAAGTGTTGGTATAATACTGGGTCTCCTCCAGCTGCTACTTCGTAGAAACCTGTGTTAAAGTTTCTATCCATTAATAATAAAGTAACACCAGCTGTTAATACAGGTAATGATAATAATAATAATATAGCAGTAAAGAATATAGCTCATACAAATAAAGGTGCATTTACCATGTGTAAACCTATAGTACGCATATTTAATACTGTAACTATAAAGTTTATAGCTCCTAATAAACTAGATATACTTGTTAAGTGTAAAGCAAATATAGCTAAATCTACACTAGGTCCTGAGTGAGCATTTATTGATGATAAAGGTGGATAAACAGTTCATCCTGTACCTGCTCCTTGCTCTGTTAATACAGATGCAATTATACATACTAATGCAGGTGGTAAACATCAGAAACTTATATTGTTTAATCTAGCAAAGGCCATATCTACTGCTCCTATCATAATTGGTAAATAGAAATTTCCAAAAGCTCCTATTAATACAGGCATTACAAATAAGAATATCATAGCTATAGCATGTCCTGTTACTAATACGTTGAAAACTTGGTTGTTTCCATTTAAGAATTGTGGGTTAGGTCCAGATAACTCTAAACGTATTATTACAGACATTCCTGTTGCTACCATTGAAGCAATTAAACCATAAGCTAAATATAATATGGCTATATCTTTATGAGATGTACTATACAATCAACGAGTTACATAACTCATTTGTTTCATATAATATTTTATTGTTTTTATAATTTTACTAATCTTTACCTTTTTTTTTTCTTTACTTATCTATTATATATAGATATATATATAAATATATTTTCTTTATAAAAAACTTTATTTAAAATTTAATACCTAAACAAAGAATAAGTATTATTTATATAATACAGTAAAATGAATAGCTGTCCAATGGACGGGTTTATATTTTTTATTTAAAATGAATATATAGTAATTTTAAATTTAAAATTAATATTTTTAAAATATATAATTATCAATACAGATAGTTTATACTTATATTCTAATAAAAATAGATCTCTTCGGGATGAATCATAACTTTTAGTTATAATTTATTTACTTCCTATATAGAATAAGATATTTTCTATAGTTGAGATAACAGGAACAAATATGATAAAGTAACAGAAGTAATAAGCTGTAGCAAATTGTCCTAATTGGATATAAGGTACTTCAACATGTAATTGTCCTAAGTTACCTAATAATAAGAAGTTAAATACAAATAAATAGAATGAGAATTTAGATATAACTTTAAATGTATTACCTCTTATAACTGATCTATCAGTTATAGGTAATATTAATAATATTAATAAAGCTGCAAACATAGCTATAACTCCACCTAATTTATCAGGTATTGATCTTAATATAGCGTAGAATGGTAATAAATATCATTCTGGTACAATAGATGCTGGTGTAACCATAGGGTTACCTGGTATATAGTTATCTGAGTGTCCTAATGTATTAGGTGAGAAGAATACAAATAAACTGAATATTAATATAAATACAAATACAGTAATTAAATCTTTAAATATAAAGTAACTATGCATAGGTATTCTATCCATGTTACCTGATATTCCTACAGGGTTAGATGAACCATGAGTATGTAATGCAATAAAGTGCATTACTACTAATGCAGCTAAGATGAAAGGTAATAAATAGTGTAAAGCAAAGAATCTTTGTATAGTAGGGTTTGAAACAGAGAAACCTCCTCATATAAATGGAACGATATCTCCTCCTATAAATGGTATAGCTGATAATAAGTTAGTTATAACTGTAGCTCCTCAGTGAGACATTTGTCCATATACTAAACAATAACCCATAAAGGCTGTAGCTATTGTTAATATAAATATTATAACTCCTATTGATCATACTAATACTCTAGGTGTTTTATAACTACCATAATATAATGCTTTAGCTATGTGTAAATATAAACATATAAAGAAGAATGAAGCTCCATTAGCATGTATATATCTTATTAATCATCCAGCGTTAACATCTCTCATAATATGCTCAACAGCATCAAAAGCTAATTCGATGTGTGAACTATAGTGCATAGCTAAAAATATACCACTTGCAATTTGTATAACTAAACATAAACCTAATAAACTTCCTAAATTTCATCAATAATTTATTGAACTAGGTTGTGGACTATCTATTAAATAACTATTAGCTAATGATAAATAAGGATTACTTTTTCTTATTGCCATTTTATTTATTTTATAATTTTAATTTTACTTTATATTTTACTTATTTTATTGATCTTTTTATTATATATATAGGAATAACCAAGAATTACTTGAGTATCCCTTTTCTATAAAGGGAAAATGAATACCCGCCCTTCGGGCGGGTATCAATTTTTAATTAAAATGAATATATCATAATATAAATATGTCTCCTAAAAAAGAAGATATATAATAACTTAAAAGGTTTTTATATATAAATATTTATATTAAAATTAAACTGCGTATAATAATAAGAATGATATCATTAAACAGAATAATCCACAAGCCTCTGCTAAGGCGAATCCTAATATAGCTTGAGGGAATAATGTAGCACGTAATGAAGGGTTACGTGAAGTACCGTTTATTAAGGCTACGAAAACTAAAGCGATACCTATCGCTGCTCCTCCTAATCCTAAAGTAGCTATTGCTGCTCCTATGTATTTTGCTGCTAATACTAATTGCATTTTTTTTATATAAATCATACCTTTGATTACTTTTCTTCTACTATCTATTTTCTGTCTCATCGGGATTCGAACCCAAATAATTACTTTAGAAGAGTAATGTTCTAACCATTAAACTATAAGACATTTACACCTAATTATAAATTTATTCTACCTAATTTATCCCCCCCCTAAGGGGGGATGAATCATGACCCCTCAAAGAGGGGTCATAATTTATCCCCCTTATTGTAATGTGTTTATTTATAAAATAAATAACTGCTTAAAAGGCAGGTATCCATTTTATTTAAAAATGAATAGCCCACCGAAGGTGGGGTATCCATTTTCTTTGAAAATGAATATATATAATAAGTTTGATGCTTCTCATAACATATCTAAAGCTGAAGCAGGTAATATACCTAAGAAAATAGTAGGTACAATTAATGCTCACATTAAGAAAGATTCTCTATAAGTACAATCAGCAGTTAATGAAACATAAGGTGTTTTAACACCTCCTGTTAATCTATTAGTTAATTTCATTTGATATGAAGCAGATAATAAAACAGATATAGCAGCTAAAGCACCTAATATAGGAGCTCTATTAATAGCACCTGTTAATGATAACATTTCTCCAATAAAGTTAATAGATAAAGGAGTACCTACATTACAGAAACTTAATATAATAAAGTAAACTGATAATAATGGCATATATGTTATTAAACCTTGGAAATAATGTATTAATCTATTATGATATCTGTCATATAATATACCTCCTACTATAATAAATAAAGCAGGTGATACAAAACCATGAGCTATTGATAAGATTAAACTTCCTGTTATACCTGTTATACTATTAGATAATATACCTAATATACAAACAGCCATGTGAGATATAGAACTATAAGCAATTATAACTTTTAAATCAGTTTGTCTTAATGTTATAATTGATGTATATATTATAGTTATAACACATAAAACATAAACTAAAGGTGTATATAAAACAGTAGCGTCTGATAAAGTAGGTAATATTAATCTAATTATAGCATAAACAGCTAATTTTAATATTACTCCAGCTAATAAAATAGAACCAGCTAAAGGAGACTCAGAGTGAACAACAGGTAATCAAGTATGTACTGGAGCTAAAGGTGTTTTAACTGCAATACCTATAGATATAGCTAAGAATAAAATACATTGTAAATCAATAGATAAAACTAATAAGCTAGTAGCTTGGTAGTCAGTATTATCTAAAATAACTTCATATAAAGCAATAGCTAATAACATAAATAAAGATGAGAATAAAGTATATATTAATATATAATCAGCTGCTTTATCTTTATTAGCTGCACCATATAAACCTATCATAATAAATAAAGGAGCTAATGAAGCTTCAAAATAAACATAGAAAGATGTCATATCTTGACACATAAAGTTAATTAATAATATAATACCTAAATTTAAAACTAATTCAAAAAATAATGTACTACGTATATTATTTCAATTAGAAATTATTGATAAAGGTATTAAATAAGCAGTTAATAATATTAATATATCAGCTATACCATCAGTAGTATAGTATACATCAATATCAGATCAATCATATAAAGTAGGAATAGCAATTAAACCACTAGCTACTAAGAATATATGTTTAGATATTCCATTAACTATTCTAGATGATAATGATGTAAAAGCTGTAAAAAAGAAATATAATAATGTCATAATAATTTTTATTTTAATATTTAAATCATTTATATGACTAAAGGGATTTGAACCCTTAATTTAATTAAATAATTAGACCTAAACTAACCGCGTTTACCATTTCGCCATAGTCATACGGATGCAACGTGATTCGAACACGTGGACTGTTAAGTCTTAATAACTCAAGTATTACGCTTTAAACCACTCAGCCATACATCCTTACCTTTATATTATTATGAAAATCATAGAGGAATAATATATATTTTATACCCACCCATTGGGGGGTATATATATCTCCCTAAAAAGGGGAAGATATATTTATTAAATATATCTTCCTATATAAAGGATATATACCTACTCGATAATGGAGTAAATATATATATTTCCACTCACTATTTAGGTGGGGTATATAATATGAATATATAAATAGATATATATATTAGTATTAATTTTAATCATAGGCAGAAATAACCGTAGTATATTTTTACCTGATAATATTAAATTAATATAGAATCTAGTGTAAGTAAATAGCATCTTTAATATAACCACTAAATAAGATACAGAAAACGTAACTTTGTATCATACCTATAGCGAACTCTAAAGTAACAATAGCGATAACTCCTATCATAGGGATGAAACCACCAATGAAACCTACAATAGAAGATCCCATTAAGTTAAATATTAATGAACCTAAAATTAACATTAATAAGTGACCAGATAAAATGTTAGCAGATAAACGTAAACCTAAAGAAATAGCTCTAGAACTATAAGATAAAGTTTCGATTAAAACTAAAACAGGAACTAAAGGTAAAGGAGTACCAGTAGGAACAAATAAAGCAAAGAAACCTAAACCATGAGTAGATAAACCTATTAAAGTAACACCTAATCATAAAGTTAAACTTAATGAAATAATAGCTATTAATTGAGCTGAGATTGCAAATGAGTAAGGTATCATTGATAATAAGTTAGCAATTAATATAAAGTTAAATAAAGTAAATATTAATGGGAAGTAATAACCTCCACGTGCACCTATTTGGCTTTTAACCATGTTTAATATTGTATCATATATAGCTAATATAGCTACACCTCATCTGTTTCATCCTAAGAATGATTTGTTTAATAATACATTATATCCATATATTATTGATACTACTAATGCTAAATATATAGCATAATTACTTATACTTAAAGTTAATATATTATTTATTGTAAATAATGGTTTGATCTCAAATTGATCTAATGGTGAAAATATCATTTTTCATAATTTTATTCCCTATTTTTATAGGGTCATTAATAATATATACCTAGGTCCTATTGGACCTGGTCATGTATCATCACCTTATTAAGGTGATAATGAAGACTTATACTCTTTAAAGAGTATAGGTATTATTATTGATAATATATAACTATCGATAGATAAGTTATAATAAAGTATTAAATAAACCAATAATAATCTCCTTTTATAAGAATAATTATAAATTTCCTACGAGGATATATAAAGATTTCCTATAAAAAGGATGATAATAGATATATATGATATCTATAATTATAGGTAATATTTATAATTTAACTATTAATATTCTAGCGATTAATAATCTTAATATATTAGGTAATAAGTATTTAGATATTATAAATACTAATATAGTTAAAGATAATATACCAAAAGTTAATAAGTGTAAAAAGTAGAAAGGAACTAATTGTGGCATTAATTTAAATTAAAATTAAAGATAAATAAATAAATAAAAAACATCAGATTGGAGGGATTTGAACCCCCATAGCCCTACACCCAATGTAGATACGTTACCAATTACGCAACAATCTGGTAGATAAACCGAGATCAAGTAATATTACACTCATAAAAATAAATAAATAAACCAAAATTAATAAATAAAAACTCGAAATCAAATAGAACATTGAG